AATAAAGCAGCACACAAAGTAACAAAGGAAAAATGAACTTCATTATTATAAATCAAGTTATTAAGTATTTCGAATAAATCCCGAAATTCAAAAGTACCTGTTATCCAATAAAAACCTAAAATTCCTAATAATAACCCAAAATCGCCTACACGATTAGTTACAAATGCTTTTTGACAAGCATTTGCCGCAGAAGGTCGTGTAAACCAAAACCCTATTAATAGATAGGAACACATCCCAACCAATTCCCAAAAAAAATAAATTTGTATCAAATTTGAACTAGTAACTAATCCCAACATGGAAGTACTGAAAAAACTCATATAAGCAAAAAATCTCAAGTATCCTTGATCGTGAGCCATATAATTATCACTATAAATAAGAACCGTGATTCCAACAGTAGTAATTAACATTGACATAATAGAAGTAAGTGGATCGATCAGGCAGCCGAATTCTAAAGAAAAATCATTATCGAGTGTCCAAGACCATGCATATTGGTGGATAGAACTGCTATTTATTTGCTGAATAGATAGATTAGTTGAAAAAATCATGACTATACTTAACAATAAAATACTTGTAAAAGCCCACATACGACGAAGATTTTTTGTTGCTGTCGGAAAAAGAAGAAGCCCCACTCCTATTAACATAGGAACTGGAAGTGGAACGAAAGGTAAAATCCACCCATATTGATATGTTTGTTGCATAAAAAAATTTAAATTCGTAATTAATTCTTTCCGATTTATCGGATTTTACTTCTTTTGAAAGGAGTCAATAAAAAAATGAAAATATGCATTAACTTAAATATAAAAATATAGAATTTTGAAATTTTTATTTCTTTTTACTTATTCTTTTTGAATTTCTTCTAAATATTTCAAATATTCAAATCAAGAAGTTCCAATAGGTCAAATCATATGAAAGACAAAGATTAATTATGAGTCTCGTTCTACTTTGAAAATTCAAGTCAAATTTTCACAAGTTACTAAAAATATTCTTCTTTTTTTTTTAGAAAATTTTGATGGGACTTTACCATATCGTTGATAGATAGTCCATTCTTTTCTAATTTTAGAAAAAAATTATCTAGAAAGGCGCAGATTTTTTTTGAACAATAGATGTCTTTCACATCCAGCTATACCAATGAGTAATCTCTTAATTTTTATTTAAATGGCAGTTCCAAAAAAACGTACTTCTGCATCAAAAAAGCGTATTCGTAAAAATTTTTGGAAAAGGAAAGGTTATTGGGCGGCGTTAAAAGCATTTTCTTTAGGTAAATCTCTTTCGACGGGGACTTCAAAAAGTTTTTTTGTGCGACAAACAAATAAAATAAAAAAATAAGTTATTAAGAAATAAAGCGAAAAACCTTAGAACAATCTAAATCGACCTGACTCAAAAATTGAACCCTTCCTTTTTCAAAAAGAAAATTCCCCAATTCCATTTCCTAGTGAATTAATCCATAGGAAATGGAATTCTTCTGTTTACTTTGGCCGAATTCAAACAAAGTGTTTTTTTGTTAAAAAAACACAAGATACTCTATTTTATTTTTAATATTTTTTAGGAGTCTTATTTTTCCCATCAACCTATTTAAAGATTTTCTTTTTTGTACAACTTTCTTACTTTTTTATTTTCTATAAATTCTTATATAGCCGATATATCTCTCGCCATCAATTCACGCAAAAATACTTAATAAAAATATTCTAGATAAATATGTGTGAATTTTTAATAATCTAAAAATTTTTTTGTTCATTGATAAAAATAAAACTTATTTTTTTGGTTGCACTTTTTAAAATCAAATAAATCAAAACGGTAAAAAATTGTTTTTTTTTGGAGGGGCTCATAATAAGACTGACTGGTTTTAGAAGAGCTCAAGTGGAGAAGAGTCTAAAATCCACAATAAAACTAAAACCCTAAACTAAAAAATGAACCTTCAAGTACATATTTGAACAAATTTTTATTCATCCATTTGAATCTTTCCTAGAAAATATTGGACCCAATTGAATTCTTAAATCTAGACGATTTATTAAAAATAGGTTATTATGGGGTCAAGACAAGCCGCTATGGTGAAATTGGTAGACACGCTGCTCTTAGGAAGCAGTGCTAGAGCATCTCGGTTCGAGTCCGAGTAGCGGCATGGCATATCATCTCCTAAAAAAAAAATAAATAAAATAGATCCTATAATGAATAATAATGAATTTCATTTCCGATTTTTTAATTAAGGAACTTTTTTTATGATATTTTCAACTTTAGAACATATATTAACTCATATTTCTTTTTCGACTGTTTCAATTCTAATTTCAATTCATTTAATAACCTTTTTTGTCGATGAAATCATAAAACTATATGATTCATCCGAAAAGGGCATGATAATGATCTTTTTGTGTATAACAGGATTATTAATTTCTCGTTGGATTTATTCAAAACATTTTCCACTAAGTGATTTATATGAATCATTAATCTTCCTTTCGTGGAGTTTTTCCTTTATTTATATCGTTCCATATTTCAAAAAAAATAAAAATCTTCTAAACACAATAATTAGTCCAAGTGCTCTTTTTTCACAGGGCTTTGCAACCTCAGGTCTTTTAACTGAAATACACGAATCCACAATATTAGTACCCGCCCTTCAGTCCGAGTGGTTAATAATGCACGTAAGTATGATGATTTTAGGATATGTGGCCCTTTTATGTGGATCATTATTATCAGTATCACTTCTAGTCATTACAGTTAGAAAAAAGAGAAGATTTTTTTCTACGAATAATCGTTTATTAAATTTAAACGAGTCATTTTTACTTGGTAAAGTCAAATACATGAATCAAGCAAAAGGAACAAATGTTTTACAAAAAACTTCTTTTTTTTCTCCAATAAATTATTATAAGTCACAATTGTTGAATCAATTGGATTATTGGAGTTATCGGGTTATTAGTCTAGGATTTCTCTTTTTAACGATAGGAATTCTTTCTGGAGCAGTATGGGCTAACGAAGCGTGGGGATCCTATTGGAGTTGGGACCCAAAAGAAACTTGGGCCTTTATTATTTGGATCATATTTGCAATTTATTTACATATTCAAACAAGTAGAAAATTGAAGGGTACAAATTCAGCAATTGTAGCCTTTATTGGATTTCTTATAATTTGGATATGCTATTTTGGAGTAAATCTATTAGGAATAGGATTACATAGTTATGGTTCATTTACATTAACATCTAATTAAATTCAAAAAAAAAGGGGGGGGATTCTTACCAATAGGAATAGAAAAGCATGCAATGCACATCAGATAAAAAACTTTGTGTGAACTGGTGAGAGCCCCGCGAATCAAAGTCACGGGGCTCTCGCCAGTTCAAATTCATTTTTTTTTGACTTAACACAAGAGAAGAAAAAGCCTTCTTTTTGTCATTGTACAACGAACCTTTTTGTAAATGATAAGATAGTTTTTTCATTTTGTTATCAACAAAATGAAAAAACTATCTATAAAAATAATTCGATAGGATAACTTCAACCTTTTCAACTGATAGTGAAAGAATGAAATCTGGGTACATACCAATACCGAGTACGGGTAAAAAAATCGAGATCGAAAGAAATAACTCTCGCGGCCCAGAATCAAAAAAATAAGAGTTTTGGCCGTTAAATATCTTGTATCCATAGAACATCTGGCGTAACATAGATAATAAATAAATAGGGGTTAATATCATTCCAATTGCCATTACAAAAGTAATTAGGATTTTTGTTATTAAAAGAAATTTTGGACTAGTAACTAATCCAAAAAATACTATTAATTCAGCAACAAAACCACTCATACCTGGTAATGCGAGGGAGGCCATCGAAAAACTACTGAACATCGTGAACATTTTTGGCATTGGGATAGCTATTCCACCCATTTCGTCAAGATAAAGAAGACGTATTCTATCATAAGTTGTTCCGGCCAAGAAAAAAAGTGCAGCACCGATAAATCCATGAGAGATTATTTGTAAAAGGGCTCCATTGAGCCCCATATCCGTGATAGAACCAATTCCTATAATTATGAAACCCATATGAGATACAGAGGAATAGGCTATTCTTTTTTTTAAATTCCGTTGACCAAGAGATGTTGAAGCTGCATAAATTATTTGCATTGCGCCCACTATTATCAACCAAGGAGAAAATAGAGAATGAGCGTGAGGAAATAATTCCATATTGATGCGAATTAATCCATAGGCTCCCATTTTTAATAAGATTCCGGCTAGAAGCATACAAGTACTATAATGCGCTTCTCCGTGGGTATCCGGTAACCATGTATGTAGGGGTATGATTGGTAATTTGACAGCAAAAGCAAGAAAAAACCCAATATAAAATAATAGTTCCAAGGCCACAGGATAGGACTGATTAGCCAATATTTCAAAATTTAATGTTGGTGTAGTAGAACTATATAAACCGACGCCCAAAACTCCCATTAAAAGAAAAATAGAACCCCCTGCCGTGTACAAAATAAACTTTGTAGCCGAATACAGACGTTTTTTTCCTCCCCACATGGATACAAGTAAATAAACGGGAATTAATTCTAACTCCCACATGAGAAAAAAAAGTAAAAGATCTCGAGAAGAAAATAATCCTACTTGTCCACTGTACATTGCTAACATTAGGAAATGAAATAATCGAGAATCTCGAGTAACTGGCCAAGCCGCTAAAGTAGCTAAAGTAGTGATGAATCCTGTTAGTAAAATGGGTCCTATGGAGAGTCCGTCTATTCCTAATCTCCAATGAAAATCCAAAAAAAGGATCCATTGATAATCCTCCATTAGTTGGATTAATGGGTCGTCTGATTGAAAATGATAACAGAATGCAAAAGTCGTTAGAAGAAGCTCTAAGATACACATACATATAGTATACCAACGAATTACTCTATTTCCCCTATGTGGAAGAAAAAAAATTAAGCAACCTGCAAATATTGGCAAAACTGCAATTATAGTTAAGTAAGGAAAATGGTTCGTGGTAAAGACAAGATACGCTTGGGCCAGAAAAACCCGTGCTCAATTTCATTTGA